TGTCAAATGGAAAATTAGGAAGACTAATAATCCCTCCTATAAATCTTTCTCCCTTTCGTTCTTGCCTTGTATTTTCTTCTTGTATGACTATTGTCTATTACTAGGAATAGGGTACAATACAAGTAATGAATTCCGGCCCCCCCCCAAAAAAAAACAGTATAAACAAAGTAATAAAAAAGGATTTTTGATTCCACATAATTGTATCGATTAACAAAAATTTGGCACTTTTTAGCAACTTGGTGTTAAGGAATCTCTGGATCTATAAATTCATTTCGTACAATTGAACCTTTTCAAACTGTTTCTTTTTAAGAACCAAAAAAATTTGTGCCAAAATAACAGATGCCAAGAAGAACAAAAGGCCTTGGACGCGTAATGGATCTTGAAGCACTATTTCCGCATCTCCCTGACCAAACCCTCCCACATTGGGATTGCTTGTTAATGGTTGATCAAGCTTGATGGATTCGCCCTCTGAAACAAGAAGCTCTGGTCCTGGAGGTATAACATCAACCACTTGATGTCCATCTGATGTATCAACAATGGTTATTTCATACCCCCCCTTTTCTTTACGTGCTATTCTGCTTATTATACCTGCTGATGTAGCATTATAGACTGTATTGTTACTCTTACTCCCATCGGGATAAATCTGACCCCTTCCTCTGTTCCCACCTACATATATGGGATATTTTAAGAAGTGAACGTCTTTCTTCGTAGCGGGATCGGGTGAAAGAATGGGAAAGACGATTTCACTATATTTCTGACCAGGAACAGGACCTATCACGAGAATATTTTTTTTATTGGGACGATAACTCTGAAAAGACAGATTTCCCATCTTTTCTTTCACCTCGGGAGAAATACGATCGGGGGGGGCTAATTCGAATCCCTCGGGTAAAATAAGAACAGCCCCCACATTCAAAGCCCCCTTTTTCCCATTAGCGAGAACTTGTTTAAGTTGCATATCATAAGGGATTCGAACAACTGCTTCAAATACAGTATCAGGAAGCACGGCTTGCGGAACTTCAATATCCACAGGCTTATTAGCTAAATGGCAATTGGCACATACAATTCGTCCAGTTGCTTCTCGTGGATTTTCATAACCCTGCTGCGCAAAAATGGGATATGCGTTTGAAATAGATGCCCGAGTTATTACATATATCATGATCGATACAGAAATGTATCGAATCATCTGTTCCTTTACCCAAGAAAAAGTATTTCTATTTTGCATGGTCCAATCATTGATCCCGGAATTTCTACAATAAATTGTATAGGTAGCTAGTACAGTTCCCTATCTATGAGTCTGCCATTATATTGGAATATAGGACGAATACCTTGAACAGAACAGGTTGAAGTATAAAGAAAGAATTAAGTAAGATTGAAAAAGCTTCTTTTATACATGAAGAAACATTCTGATTTGATTGATATCGGTAGATCAAATGAGTTCTTCATTCATTCATTCATTGAATGATAAATGACTACAAGTGAAGGAGATACACAATTTAAATAATGGAAGATCCAATATTTCACTATTGTATCTAGAATAACTGGAAAAGTGGAAACAAGACCAGATATAATTTGATCGTTATGAGCCAATCCAAAATCATTGTATACCGAACCAATCATTAGTTCCCAACCATGGGTCGAGTGAAATCCGATCCAAAAATCGGTGACTAAAAGAATCGAAAAAGCTTTTATTGTGTCACTTAAGTTATGGAGGAATTCCTGAATCCAAGAATTAAGAATGACAAGTTCTTCATTACCCAGAATAAAATAACCACTTAGAATAGCGAAACAGATTATATTTGTCGAGAAATGCAAAATGATATAGAGATTATATTCATTGTGTGTTTTGACCAATTGTATCGTTTCCTTGTGTATTCCTATACGAAGTTCTTGTATATGTGTCTCCGGGTACTCCGTTATCATTTCGTCCAACAGGAATAGTTCTTCTAATTCTATGAATCTTTCTAGAACGTTTTTATCTTGAATATCATTCAAAAAAGTTTCGGATTGCCTGGTATTCCACCAATTAGTAACCCAAGGTTCCAGACTTTTAGTAAATGAGAAAGAGACCCACCAGGGCAAAAATACTATAGATGCAAGATATGGGAGGGATGCTTTCTTTTTTTTTTTTCATTTTTTCTCTTTGATTTTTTCTCTTTGAATTGTTAATGAACCTGCTTCATTTGTCGACTCTATCTGATCTGATATTTCTCTAAAACACGAATTCGATAATAAGATATCGGACCTATGGATCTATTCCCATTTTGGTGTAAAAATGGAGTCCTTAGATCTAAAGGGAATATAGAAATGGAATAAAAGGTCTTTTCGACTTCGGATGAAAAAAAAAAGAAGCAAATATTATTTTCCCAGATATCCCAATTGGACAAATTCGAACCAATTTCATCTCCGTTTGTTCCTTTCGATGAATGCTCGAAAAATCGCTTGAAGTAACGAATATTATTCAGATTTCGAGACGAACCCCCCCCCTCCGAACCAAAATTCTTTTGAAATTTTTCACCGTCTAACCACAACCCAGGAATAACGTATCAATTCAAAAGAAAAAGATGAATTATCTATTAGAAAAAATAAATGTAATTAATGTTCGGATATATTTGATGAATCCATACTTAACTTATTAGACTTTTTACTAGTTATAAAAGAATTAATTGCGTTGGGCCCCATACACATACAAAAGAGTTTTGGTATACAAAAAATTTCTTCTTATTTTATTATAGTTGTTTCATATACGTCCTCCTTTATTCTATAGGTCACCCCGCCAACAGAACGAGAAAATAGAATCTAAGCTCGAATGAGCATTCTGAAGAAACTTCAGTTGTATTAAAAAGGGAATTAGCAAGTTCCTTTCCTCATGCTGAGAAAACATTCATTCTTCGTTCAGTTCATTTCAAATTCAATTGGTACGCGCAAGAAATAGGCCAATTCGGCAGCTTTTTGTTCAATTTCTCGTGGAGTAAGATTTTCATCAGTACGAGTCAAGGGAATGGCTCCCCGACCTCGGATTTCCATATAAAGGATACGGCGGGGATAAAGACCCTCTTTAACCTCCATTCTGATTGATTGGATATCTCTCAGAAGGAAGCAAAGGAAGATGCGACGATTTATTCCGGGAAATCCCCAACGAAAAATACGCACTATTCCTTCTTTTCTATCGAATCGATCATAACCACTACCCACATTCCACGAAATTGTGCACCACAAATAGGAACTAATGAATAGACCCGCGATCCCATAGAAAGACATCACGATCCCTTGGGGAAAAAAAATGATTTGCTGAGATGGAAATACGGATATCAGATTCCTACCAAGATAACTGGAAATTCCAACCACTAAGAATCCTAGTGAACCTAAAAAAAGGATACAGGCCCAGCAAAAATTACTTGTTTTTCGAGACCCCGTTATAAGTTCTATCCATATATGTTTTGATCGCCAGTTCATACTCTACTAGATACAGATTGGAATTGAGAGAATAACCCCCCAAAAATTGACTTTTCTTTCCGAAGTAACTCTCATCAACTAGCACTATTCTGATCTGATGTGAACCATTAGTATAGTAGTAATTGGTTAGATACATTTTCTTTCCATATTTAATGAAAATTTCAAATTTAATCGCCGATCTATTTTTAACCAGCGATACCCGCATATACATGTATTTATGTGGATATCGCCTATCCGCATGCATAACAGTTCTGTCATTTGGGTTTGGAAAGAGCCACATACCATACCATATTACACTAGATAAACATCTTATTATCATCCATTCAGTGTTGAAAGAAATTGATGAGATTTGTTCCCATCAGGTCTATACAATTTTATTTTTTTGGACATGAAGAGATAAAGAAGCCATTGCAATTGCCGGAAATACTAGGCCCACTAAAGGCACAAAAATAGAGGGTAAGTTGAGATCTGTCATAAAATGGGTGCCTCGATTTAATATTTGTACCTCTTATAAAGATATCTTATAGTAAGTATATCTATTATAAATAATATTAATTAATTAATAAGTGCAAGGAATGTAGAACTAAACTAAATTAAGTTTATCTACTCGTCTTTTAATGGGGGTTCTTTTAGATATCGAAATCACTTCTATTCTATATTTCTATATTTCTTCTATATTTATATATATTTTCATTAGTGTCTATATTAATACGTAAGAAGGCCGGAGAAAATTCTTTTGATTTTCTATAATTAGAATTCCTCGGAAAAAAAAAGTCACTCTTTTATACCCTTTATTTTATAATTATAAGGGATTCCTGATTAGTAATCAGTAATAGAGGCACGAAAAAAAAGGATCCAGAGGAAAAAAGAAAAAGTAATTATCTGAAACTTCTGACTCTTACTACAAGTAGAACTTATGTCACCAAAGGAAAGACCTTTTTTTTTTATTATGATGAATTAAACTAAATACTTGTTTGCTATAAATAACTGAATCCAGTGCTATACTTTACTTTCATTTTTGGAATTTGGATTCAAGGGAAAGAAACCGTGGAACTGAAATAACTCGCTCAGAACACCTTTTAAAGGATTACGTGGTACGATTGGGTCGAATAAGCCCTTATGGAATAAATTCTCAGCCGCTTGTGAACCGTCGGGTACTGTCTTATTCAACGTTTGCTCAATTACTCTTTTACCTGCGAATGCAATGTAGGCGTTAGGTTCAGCAATAATAACATCTCCCAGCATACCAAAACTGGCTGTCACTCCACCGGTTGTAGGAGATGTAAGGATTGATACATAGAATAACTTTTTATTTGATTGATAATCATATGAAGCAGAAGATATTTTAGCCATTTGCATCAAGCTCAAACTTCCTTCTTGCATGCGTGCTCCTCCAGAAGCACACACAATAATGACAGGTAGAGATCGATTAGTAGCATACTCGATCAAACGAGTGATTTTCTCGCCTACTACGGATCCCATACTACCCCCCATGAATTGAAAATCCATAACCCCAATTGCTACGGGAATACCATTTAGTTGACCTATGCCTGTTTGAACAGCTTCAGTTAAACCTGTCTTTCTTTGATAAGAATCGATACGATCTCTATAAGGTTCCTCCTCTGAATGAAATTCAATGGGGTCCGTGGAGACCATATCTTTATCTATAGGATCCCAAGTGCCCGGATCAATCGAAAGTTCTATTCTATCTGAACTACTCATTTTCAAATGATATCCACACTGTTCACAAATATTCATTTTTGACCTAAAAAATTTTTTATAATTTAATCCATAACAATTTTCGCATTGAACCCATAAATGTCTGTATTTTTTATTTATATCGAGATCATTAGATCTTCCTCTTATATTGAAATCACTGCCATTACTTCTAGTTCTTATACTAGAACCCTCACTTTCACTAACACTTACACTTTCAGTACAAATGAAACTATAAATGTAACTGTCACTATAATTGTCAGTACCGCCGGAAATGTAACTATTAATACGGATTTCAAAACGAAGATAACTATCAATGCAATTATTAATGTGATTAATCCAACTAGATTGAGTATCATACACGTAATGATAATAGTAGTGATTGTTATCCTTAGACCCACTATTCAAATAACTATAAAAAAAACTTTCTAGTTCACTCGGAAAAGAACTATCATTGTCAATCTCAAAAATCTTATTTTCAATATCAAAATATACAGAATAACCATCACCATTACTATCCCTAACGAAAAAAGTGTCATCAGAGATCAAATTCCAAATATCCCTGATATTAAATAAATAATCAACATTACTGAAACTATAACTGCCGCTATTCCTCCCGCTAGGAATGTTTTTCTCCCTATCGTTTATAATGGGGTCTTCACTTCCACTGGTATGCCCAATAGCATCCAGACTATCCATTGATTTACTTAGACCGCACCCATGTTTTAACTTCTCGTTAGACAACATCGAATTGAACCACCATTTTTCCATAGAGTCTTCCTGTCCCCTATTTGATGAAAATACAAAAAATGAATAGTCATTCGATGAATAATCATGTTATCTATCAGAATTAAGCATATGGATCCAATCACTAGGATTGTTAACTAACAACAGGTGAGTATTGAAAGAAATGATTCTTTTTTTTTTTGAATCTGTGGTATCACTTCAATATATTATGCTTCCCTATATATTATGATAGAATCTTTTTCTCAATTATAAATATAAAGACAAGTTTCTCTCATATCATGGACAAATTCTCGTCTAAAAGATAAATAGTTGTTGTTTTTTCCTATAAATGAAGAATTAATTCTCGTATAATCTTGTATTATATATTGTATAATCAAATAATGAGTTTCTATTGCAACATGGAACGAAAAAGACAATATACAGGATGGGTAGAAGAAACCCTTTCCTTGGCTTGATCTATGGTATGAAACTATGATCCACCAATCCCAAGGATCCATAAATTATGGATCCAACAATAAACAATCGAAGTATTGAGTTGTTTAGTTTTCGATCTTATCTTGTATTTTAATCTTGTGTATATATGGATAAGGTATGTACATATGAAAAATATATGCAAATACATAGTATAGGATACTCATTCCTTATTTCTCTTCGGCTCAATCCTTTTTTTAGTAAAAGATTGGGCCGAGTTTAATTGCAATTAGAAGAACAAACAGGAATTACTGAATTACGCGCGCTTATTTTTTCTCTTTATCTAGCTTATCTACCGGTTCGAAGTCAAATTTGATCGCCTTCCATACTTCACAAGCAGCGGCTAGTTCGGGGCTCCATTTGCTAGCTTCACGGATAATTTCATTACCTTCGCGAGCAAGATCACGCCCCTCATTACGAGCTTGTACACACGCTTCTAAAGCTACCCGATTAGCTACTGCACCAGGCGCATTTCCCCAAGGGTGTCCTAAAGTTCCTCCACCGAACTGTAGTACGGAATCATCCCCAAAGATTTCAGTCAGGGCAGGCATATGCCAAACATGAATACCCCCGGAAGCCACGGGCAAAACACCCGGCATAGAGACCCAATCTTGAGTGAAAAAAATACCACGACTTCGGTCTTTTTCAATAAAATCATCACGTAGTAAATCAACAAAACCCAAAGTCATCTCACGTTCCCCTTCCAGTTTACCTACTACTGTACCAGAGTGAATATGATCTCCACCAGACATACGTAATGCTTTAGCTAGTACACGGAAATGCATACCATGATTTTTCTGTCTATCAATGACTGCATGCATTGCGCGATGGATATGAAGAAGTAGCCCGTTGTCACGGCAATAATGAGCCAAGCTGGTATTTGCAGTGAATCCTCCAGTTAAGTAGTCATGCATTACGATAGGCACTCCCAATTCTCTGGCAAATACGGCCCTTTTTTGCATTTCTTCACATGTCCCCGCAGTAGCATTCAAGTAATGTCCTTTGATTTCACCGGTTTCGGCCTGCGCTTTATAAATTGCTTCGGCACAAAATAAGAAACGGTCCCTCCAACGCATAAATGGTTGTGAGTTCACGTTTTCATCATCCTTGGTAAAATCAAGCCCCCCGCGTAGACATTCATAAACCGCCCTACCGTAGTTCTTTGCGGATAATCCCAATTTTGGTTTAATAGTACATCCCAATAGGGGACGACCATACTTGTTCAATTTATCTCTTTCAACTTGGATGCCATGAGGCGGTCCTTGGAAAGTCTTGGAATAGGCAGGAGGAATTCGCAGATCCTCCAGACGTAGAGCTCGTAGGGCTTTGAAACCAAATACATTACCTACAATGGAAGTAAACATATTAGTAACGGAACCTTCTTCAAAAAGGTCTAAAGGATAAGCTACATAAGCAATATATTGATTGTCCTCCCCAACAACGCTCTCGATGTGGTAGCATCGTCCTTTGTAACGATCAAGACTGGTAAGTCCATCAGTCCACACAGTTGTCCATGTACCAGTAGAGGATTCAGCAGCTACCGCTGCCCCTGCTTCTTCAGGCGGAACTCCGGGTTGAGGAGTTACTCGAAATGCTGCTAAGATATCAGTATCTTTGGTTTCGTAATCGGGAGTATAATAAGTCAATTTGTAATCTTTAACACCAGCTTTGAATCCAACACTTGCTTTAGTCTCTGTTTGTGGTGACATAAGTCCCTCCCTACAACTCATGAATTAAGAATTATCACAATGACAAGGTCTACTCGATATAAATTAGGCGCGAATGAAACCTCTGAAAAAAAAAATGCAACTACTAATATTATCAACTAATTAAAATGTTAAAATGGTTCATATTAGAACCATGTATTTGATTCACCAAATACATCATTATTGTATACTCTTTGGTATGTATAGTGCAACCCAATCTTTGTTTTGCGATTTTAGAATGGAACCCCTTCTTTTTTTTTTCATCTAAATATCTCAATACTAAGAATACTAAGAAAAATTCCCTCTTGACAGTGATATATGTTGTATATGTAAATCCTAGATGAGAAAATAGGCATAATTCGTCCATTAAAAGGTATAAAACAAGAATAGGCGAAAATCCATATGAAAAAAAAAAGATTGGTTGAACTTGAAAATTGACTCATTCAATGAGTAAACGATTGAATTGGATTCCCCTGGGCGGTACCACCTAAATCGAGTGCTAACTCCCATTTATTTCTTATTGAATTAACCGAGAAATTTGCTATCGGACATTTATTTTCGATTCGGTACTAGTCCAAATTTTGACATATTTTACTTTATTATTATTATATTATGGGAATTAATCCTACTACTCCTGGTCCTGCGGTTTCCACACTTGAAGAAAAAAATCTAGGGCGGGTCGCTCAAATTATTGGCCCGGTACTGGATGTCTTTTTTCCACCGGGCAAGATGCCTAATATTTATAATGCTTTGGTAGTTAAGGGTCGAGATACTGCCGGTCAGCAAATTAATGTGACTTGTGAGGTACAGCAATTATTAGGAAATAATCGAGTTAGAGCTGTAGCTATGAGTGCTACAGATGGTCTGACGAGAGGAATGGAAGTGATTGACACGGGAGCTCCTCTAAGTGTTCCAGTCGGCGGAGCTACTCTCGGACGAATTTTCAACGTTCTCGGAGAACCTGTTGATAATTTAGGTCCTGTAGATACTCGCACAACATCCCCTATTCATAGATCCGCGCCCGCCTTTATACAGTTAGATACTAAATTATCTATCTTTGAAACAGGAATTAAAGTGGTGGATCTTTTAGCTCCTTATCGCCGTGGAGGAAAAATCGGACTATTTGGAGGAGCTGGAGTGGGTAAAACAGTACTCATCATGGAATTGATCAACAACATTGCCAAAGCTCATGGGGGCGTATCCGTATTTGGCGGAGTGGGCGAACGTACTCGTGAAGGAAATGATCTCTACATGGAAATGAAAGAATCCGGAGTGATTAATGAAAAAAATATTGCAGAATCAAAGGTAGCTCTAGTCTATGGTCAAATGAATGAACCGCCGGGAGCTCGTATGAGAGTTGGTTTGACTGCCCTAACCATGGCGGAATATTTCCGGGATGTTAATGAACAAGACGTGCTTCTATTCATCGACAATATCTTTCGTTTCGTCCAAGCAGGGTCCGAAGTATCTGCCTTATTAGGGAGAATGCCTTCGGCAGTAGGCTATCAACCTACACTTAGTACGGAAATGGGTTCCTTGCAAGAAAGAATTACTTCTACAAAGGAGGGATCTATAACTTCGATTCAAGCAGTTTATGTACCCGCAGACGATTTGACCGACCCTGCTCCTGCCACGACATTTGCACATTTAGATGCTACTACCGTACTATCAAGAGGATTAGCTGCCAAAGGTATTTATCCAGCAGTAGATCCTTTAGATTCAACGTCAACTATGTTACAACCTCGGATCGTTGGCGAGGAACATTATGAAACTGCGCAAAGAGTTAAGCAAACTTCACAACGTTACAAAGAACTTCAGGACATTATCGCTATTCTTGGGTTGGACGAATTATCCGAGGAGGATCGTTTAACTGTAGCAAGAGCACGAAAAATTGAGCGTTTCTTATCACAACCCTTCTTTGTGGCAGAAGTATTTACAGGTTCCCCAGGGAAATATGTTGGTCTCGCAGAAACAATTAAGGGGTTTCGACTGATTCTTTCCGGAGAATTAGACGGTCTTCCCGAGCAGGCTTTTTATTTGGTGGGTAACATCGATGAAGCTACCGCGAAAGCTATGAACTTAGAAGTGGAGAGCAATTTGAAGAAATGACCTTAAATCTTTGTGTACTGACTCCTAATAGAATTATTTTTGATTCAGAAGTGAAAGAAATCATTTTATCTACTAATAGTGGTCAAATTGGCGTATTACCAAACCACGCCCCTATTGCCACGGCTGTAGATATAGGTCTTTTGAGAATACGCCTCAACGACCAATGGTTAACGGTGGCTCTGATGGGCGGTTTCGCAAGAATAGGTAATAATGAGATCACCGTTTTAGGAAATGATGCGGAGATGAGTACTGACATTGATCCGCAAGAAGCTCAACAAGCTCTTGAAATAGCTGAAGCTAATTTGAGTAGGGCAGAGGGTAAGAGACAAGCAATTGAGGCGAGTCTGGCTCTCAGACGAGCTAGGACACGAGTAGAGGCTATCAATCTTATTTCCGACTAGTAAAATAATCAAAAGAGATTCTTTATAAGAGAAGTTCTTTATTATAAAATAAACCAAATTGGGATTCCTCCAATTAAACACAATCAATTCGAATCTGAACAACGAGAAAAAGGAAGATGGGTAGAAAAACTTATTAGGTGCCATTGACCCCGGTATCTAATAAGTTCTACCTACTATTGGATTTGAACCAATGACTCCCGCCGTATGAAAGCAATACTCTAACCACTGAGTTAAGTAGGTCATTTATCACCACAAAAAGGACCCATCACTTGGGGGATTATAGATGGAATATTATTTCTAAGCAATACTAATCTGTTAACAGTAAACAGACCAGAAAACTATCATGTGGGATCATGTAATATCCATCTTGACAAGAAATTTTCTATATAATAAGATATCTATTACAAGGGCTATAGCTCAGTTAGGTAGAGCACCTCGTTTACACGTGCGCCAATGCTTTTCAAGGGAGTCCATTATGCAATGAACATAATTGATCTTATTGAGACGAGAAATCGATGTCTTACTCCATGGATTCGAGGGAACAAGAGAACAATAGCCTGACAAATATTTGGTTCGATCCAATTCAGGTGTGAATTCAGGTACCAAATATAACCCACTGTTGATTTGATATTTGATAAGGTAAATACCCAGTCCATTCAATGCTAGGCATAATGAGTATAAAGGCCTCAAAATAACCTCTTTTCGTCCTATGAACTTTAAGGTGTATGAAGTCTCATATTTGTTGACTCTTGTAGCGGAGCGATAGAGACTCCATTTAACTTAACCTTAATCTAGGCCGGAGGCAGACCTAAGTCAAGATAACACTTCTTTGAAACACTTTGGTATTGCTCCTAGATTAGAATACAAATAATGAATCAGAGCACGTGGAACCATCTCATTATCTTCTTATCTTCCTATGAAGAAAAATATGGTGGACTAACTGATCTTTACATCAGTTGATGAAAGAGCCCAATGCAACAAAATGCATGTTGGGTCTTTGAAACAGTTCGAATCATTTCGATAAAAATTAGTTTGATCTGTTTTACCGAGAAGGTCTACGGTTCGAGTCCGTATAGCCCTAATACATTCGATTTTTGTATAGACATTCCATTTTTTTAGTTTTAGTATAGTTTTCATTTCCTCATTAGTACTTGTTTATGTTATGGACTGGTCCATAGAAATGCAAAAAAAAATGGAAATGAAATTCTTATTGCATTTCATTATTCATTTTATATATAAACATAGTAATACTATATAATATATATAGTATATTAATATATTTATCTATTAGTATTTTTAGTATTTTCATTTTAGTATTGAATTTGATAGAAAAATGATAGAAAACCCGAGACAAAGCGAGAGAGTTTTTTTTGTGTAAGAGCACCCTTCCTATGTTTATACCATACCTAAAAAAAAAATCAAGATAAATGTGAGTGGGACTACGTTGGATGAATCTTTAAACAAGACATGCCCCACAGCAAACAAACTCTAAACTATGTGGTTTGATTTGATCTCAATTTTTGTTTCTCCTAAGAAAAAAAGTTCTGGATGAATTGACAATTCCAATTTGAATCGAATAATTCAGCATATTCCACATTAATAGGAGTACTTTTATGTTTCTGCTTCACGAATATGATATTTTCTGGGCATTTCTAATAATATCAAGCGCTATTCCTATCTTGATATTTGTAATTTCTGGAGTTTTAGCCCCGATTAGTAAAGGACCGGAGAAGCTTTCTAGTTATGAATCGGGTATAGAACCTTTTGGGGATGCTTGGTTACAATTTCGAATCCGCTATTACATGTTTGCTCTAGTTTTTGTTGTTTTTGATGTTGAAACAGTCTTTCTTTATCCATGGGCAATGAGTTTCGATGTATTGGGTGTATCGGTATTTAT